AAATAAAGTGGCTGAGTGTTAGGCGTTAGATTGTAAATCTAAAAACGAGAAATTCTCCTTTATTAGGTTTTATAGTAAATTAAATATATTAGATTGCAAATCTAAAGATGTGGTAGCACTGAAACTTAGAATTTAAAATGTCTATTTTTTTTAAAGCTTTGAAGGCTTTTAGTTTATATAACTTAAAATTCTATAAAAAAATGAATATAATCGGAGTAAATATTATAATAATATTAAGTAAAATTAAGTAAGGTGTTATGGTATGTTTTTTTTGAATTAACTCATAAGAATTAACAAATATAATTGGGTTTGATATTAGTAATATAAAAATGCAAATTCGGATATAAAAAAAAAGAGTAATTAAAGTTGAAAATAATATTAAAGATAAAATTATATATCTATTGTTTGAAATTAATATTTGAATAATTAATCATTTAGGGAAAAATCCCGTAAAGGGAGGTAATCCTCCTAACGAAAATAAGCAAATAGGAATTAATATATATATAATAAATGAGGTAGATTTAATATTTGATATATCATTTAGATAAAATGTTTTAAAAAAATCAAATAAAAAAATAATAGAAAAAGAAATAATAACATAAAATGCAAAATAAGTAATTCATAATATTTCATTTATTGAAATTGATATTAATATTCAAGCTATGTGGTTAATAGATGAAAAAGCTAAAATTTTTCGAAGTCTTGATGTATTATATCCATTTAGAGCTCCCAATAAGGCTGAAGCTGCAGCAGAAAAAATAATAAAATATTTTAGATAAATATTAAAATTTAAGCAGGATAATAAATATAAAGGTGCTACTTTTTGTAAAGATATAATAATATAAATGTGAGATCAAGATAATCCTTCTATAACTTGTGGTAGTCAAAAGTGGAAAGGAGCTGCTCCTAGTTTTATAATCAAAGCAAGTAAAAGTAATAAAGATGGAATTAAAGATATAATCAATTGAATAGTTCTTGCTATAATAATGATAGCTGAAGCAGTAGCTTGGATAAGGAAATATTTTAAAGCTGATTCTGAAAAATATATGTTATAATTTTTAGCAATAAGGGGAATAAAAGATATTAAATTTAATTCAAGTCCCACTCACACACATAATCATGAAGTAGAAGAAATCGATAAAATTGTACCTAAGGTAAGGGTAAGAAAGAAAAAAATAGTATTAGGAGAAAATAACATTAAAAAGAGAGAGTGTTACTCACATTTACGGGGTATGAACCCATTAGCTTTATTAGCTTATCTTTATTTATTGGTGTAAAAGCACAAAAAGTTTTGATCTTTTTAGAATTGGTGTGATTCCATTATAAATAATATAGGTAAATTCTTACATTATTAGCTACATCAAAGCTATCCTTTACTCAGGCACTATATTGAGTTATATAAATATAAAGTGTTATAAAATAAAAATAATGAAATTTTAAGTATATAAAAAAAATAATTTTTTAAAATTAAAAATAAAATTAACTTTATTTTATATAAAAACAATTAAAATTTAAAATTAATAACCTCCCTCTATTTATCAACGTATAAATATATATTTATTTAATCAAATTATAATTAATATTTATATTATATAAACATTTATTTTAATATAATAGAATGTTAATTGTAATTTAATTAAATAAATAAATTTGTATATTCACAATATAAAATTATAAATTATATTAGATGAATTATAGGGGGTAATTTACTATGAAAGATTTATTTTCCAATCCAAGGAAAAAATAAATCTTTCAAGTATAATTACCCCTTTTTAACAAATATTTATTACAAAACTTGAGTTTATGAAATTTCTCAAAATATAAAGAATTAATTTTATAAAAACTTTATTTTTATATACAAATTTTTTTATATATAAATTAAATAATTAAACTTGTTAATTATTATAAAGCTGCGTTTTTATATACTTAATTTTAGCGTACTTACAAGTCGGGGCCCTTTATAATTAATTAAAGTTAACTATAATTGTTTATTTAATATATGTGTGTATTATAATAGTTATATTAATTTTAAACTTTATATACTATAATATCTTAAATAATTATATACTTAATTTGTTATATATATCTTAAATAATTATATATATACCTTAAATAATTATATATACCTTAAATAATTTTTTATATATTTCTATAAAAATAAATTTTTATCTTTTTTTTAAGTTTATAATTACTTTATTTAATAACTTTAAAAATTTTTAAATTTTTATATAAGTATATAGATTATTTTTTTTAAAAGTTTTATTTTGTCTTTGTTTATTATGATAAGATTTAAACTACATGAATATTTTTGTGTTATAACTTTATATAGAGACGTTAAATTAGATTTCAGTGTTTGTAATTATTTTATGTGGGAGATCGTGAAATAGATATTATTTAAGTTTTGAGTAAAGTTTGTGCCAGCAGTCGCGGTTATACTTAAAAAACGAGTAAAATTTTTAAGGAATAGTTAAATTAGTAATTTTTTTTTATATATAAAAATAAAAAGTGAAATTAGTTATTTGGATTATAGTTAAAAATTTAATTTAAGTTGAAGCTAAAAAATTTTAAAGTTAAACCAGAATTAGATACTCTGCTATATTAAAATATTATTTAAATTCTAAAATATTAAAAGTTAAGTTCTTTAAATTTAAAAAATTTGGCGGTAATTTAGTCTAGTCAGAGGAATCTGTTTTATAAACGATAAACCACGAAATATCTTACTTACTTTAAATAACAGTTTGTATACCGTCATTATCAGATAAATTTTAAAAAATATTATTATATTTCATTTAAATGATAAAAATTAGATCAAGGTGCAGCTTATAGGTAAGTAAAAATGGATTACATTAACTAAATAGTTATTAATAAATTTTTAAATAAATTAAAAAATTGGATTTGATTGTAATTGAGGTTTAATAAGCCTAAATTATATAAGCACTAAATTGTGTACATATTGCCCGTCGCTTTCATAAAACATGAAATAAGTCGTAACATAGTGGGTTTACTGGAAGGTGAACTTAGAAAGTTCAAAATATAGCTAATTATAAGTATTTCACTTACGTTGAAAAGATTTAATCTTTGAGATTATATTTTGAAATTTTATTTTATTGTTAGATTATTTTTAGTTTTAATAAAAATTGATAAAGTAACTTATATGAATATTATTTTATAACTATAGTTTATAGTACTGAAAAGGAATTAATTAAAAATTTTTTTAGTAATTTTAAAAATTTGTACCTTGTGTATCAGAGAAATCTAAATTAATTTAGTAATTATTAAATATCTCGAAATAAAAATAGTTAATTTAAAATACAAGTTTTTGTGTCATAAAAATTTAAAATTTTAAGTTAAAGATGAAATATTAGTCGAGTTTTATTATATCTAGTTTTTTGACAAATAAATTAAATTTAATTATCCAGAAAAAGAAATTTGGGTAAAATATAACAGAAGGGAAAAGCTTTTTGTTAAATTATTTGTAATAATTATTTAGAATAATTTGTATTTTTTTTTTTACTAATAAAAATATTTTAAATAAATTTATCTAATATTTTACTTATAATCAAAAAATAAAATATAACAAAAAAATTTTAAATATAATAGATTTATTAGTATAAAATAAGTGGAAAGTTAATATAAATTTAATATGTAAATATTGTTTGTTTAAAATAAATTATAAAGGAACTCAGCAAAATTCTTGTTCGCCTGTTTATCAAAAACATGTCTTTTTGATGAGATAAAAAGTCTGGCCTGCTCACTGATAATAAATTAAAGAGCTGCGGTATATTGACTGTACAAAGGTAGCATAATCATTAGTTTTTTAAATGAAAACTTGTATGAAAGGTTTGACAAAACAAGTTCTGTCTCTATTATTTAATTAAAATTTAACTTTTAAGTGAAAAGGCTTAAATAAATCAAAGGGACGATAAGACCCTAAAAGCTTTATATTTGTATTTTATTTTAAAAAATTAATTTAATTATAAAATTAAAATAACTTTAATTAGTTGGGGCGACGTATAAATAATTTTTATAACTTTATTTATTTAAAACATAAATATATGAAATTTGCTGATCTTTATTAAAAATTTTAAGTAAAGTTACTTTAGGGATAACAGCGTTATTTTTTCTGAGAGTTCTTATCGAAGAAAAAGATTGCGACCTCGATGTTGAATTAAAAATTCTGTTTGGTGCAGTAGCTAAATAAGAAGGTCTGTTCGACCTTTAAATTTTTACATGATCTGAGTTCAAACCGGCGTAAGCCAGGTCGGTTTCTATCTTTTGTTTATTAAAAATTAATTTAGTACGAAAGGATTGATTAATTAAAATTATTTTTATTATTTATTGTTTTGGCAGATTTATGTATTAGATTTAGGATCTAAAAAAATAGAGGTTTCTATAAACAATAAAACAATATCTAATTGTTTTGTGTTAATAATTGAATTAATTAATTATGTAGTTTTAATTATTTGTGTTTTAATTGGTGTAGCGTTTACAACTTTATTTGAGCGTAAAGTTTTAGGAGGTATTCAAATTCGTAAAGGTCCTAATAAAGTGGGATTTAAAGGGATTCTACAACCTTTCAGAGACGCTGTAAAATTGTTTTTAAAAGAACAAACTATACCTACTATATCGAATTTTATAGTATATTATTTATCTCCTGTTATAAGCTTATTTTTGTCTTTAATTTTATGAAGAGTCTTACCTTATGAAGTAGGTTTGATTAATTTTAATTTCAGGGTTTTATTTTTTTTATGTTGTATAGGTTTAGGAGTTTATAGAACTTTAATTGCTGGTTGATCTTCTAATTGTAAGTACTCTACTTTAGGTTCTTTACGAGCAGTAGCACAAACTATTTCTTATGAAGTAAGATTAGCTTTAATTTTATTATCTTTTTTAGTTTTAGTAAGTAGATTTAATTTAACTAGATTTATTACATATCAAAGTAAGTTTTGGTTTTTAACTATTTCTTTACCTTTAAGAATAATTTGGTTGGCCTCTTGCTTGGCTGAGACTAATCGAACTCCTTTTGATTTTGCAGAAGGTGAGTCTGAACTAGTGTCTGGGTTTAATACTGAATATAGGAGAGGAGGGTTTGCTCTTATTTTTATAAGAGAGTATGCTAGGATTATTTTTATAAGTGTATTGTTTAGGATTATATTTTTGGGAAGAAATTTAATAAGTTTTATGTTTTACATTAAAGTTTCTTTTATTGTTTTTGTTTTTATATGAGTTCGGGGCACTTTACCTCGGCTTCGTTATGATAAATTGATATTTATAGCATGAAAAAGATTTTTACCTGTTTCTATTAATTATCTTATTTTTTTTGTGGGATTAAGTTGTTATGTTTAGTCTTTATTTAATTATAATTAAAATAATATAACAGTTATTAAGATGTAAATCTTTTTAAATATTTTCAAAATATTAGTTTTATTATAAACTAAATAACTTTAATTAAGAAGTTTATCTCATATTATAGATAGTAATGTATTTATAATATAAAATGAAAAATAAAGAACAGTAAGTATTTGACCTGTAAAAATATAAGGATCTTCTACTGGACGGGCTCCGATTCAAGTTAATAAAATTAAAATAGTTACAAGTGTTCAGAATAGAATTTGGTTTAAGGGGTAAAATGTGTTTCTTTTGAATTTAGATAAATGAGTAAAGGGAAGAATTGCGATAATAGCTACTGATGCAACTAAAGCAATTACTCCTCCTAGCTTATTAGGGATTGATCGTAAAATTGCGTAAGCAAATAAGAAATATCATTCTGGTTGAATATGAGTAGGTGTAACTAAAGGATTTGCTGGGGTAAAATTATCTGGGTCTCCTAATAAATAAGGGGAGAAAATTGATAATAAAAAGAGAGCTGTCAATATTACAATAAATCCCATAATGTCTTTAAATGTAAAATAAGGATGAAAGGGAACTTTATCTACGTTATTTTCTAGTCCAAGGGGATTATTGGCTCCTGTGTTATGTAAAAATAAAATATGTACTATTGTAAGTGCTGCTACAAGTAAAGGGATAATGAAATGAAGGGCGAAAAATCGAGTTAAAGTAGAATTATCTACTGAGAATCCTCCTCAAATTCACTGTACTAAGTCTGTTCCTACAAAAGGAATTGCTGAAAATAAATTAGTAATTACTGTAGCTCCTCAAAATGATATTTGTCCTCACGGTAATACATATCCTAAAAACGCAGCTGCTATAACTAAAAATAACATTAAAACTCCCACTAATCACGCATGAAATATTATATAAGATCCATAATAAATCCCTCGCCCAATATGTACATAAAGGCAAATAAAAAAAAATGATGCTCCATTAGCGTGGATAGTTCGTAATAGCCAACCATAATTTACATCTCGGCAAATATGAGATAAACTTCTGAATGCTGTGTTAATATGATCAGTGTAGTGTATGGCTAAAAATAAACCTGTAATAATTTGTGTTATTAAACAAATACCTAATAGTGACCCAAAATTTCAAAAAAATCTAATGTTTCTTGGTAATGGCATGTCTACTAAAGAATTGTTTATAATTTTAATTAGTGGATGAGATTTTCGTAATGATGTTAACATTAGTTAATTAATCGTAATGAAAGTTTAAATATGTTGGCGATTTTTACTACAACAATTAAAGTTAGTAGTAAGTATAGTACAATAAATAAAGTAAAGTTTATAATAGGTTTATTATAAAGGCAGGAATTAATTTTAATAGTAGAAAGATTGTCTAAAGCTGATGAAGTAGGCAATAAAGATAAAAAGTTAGTTATCACAGGATCAATAATTAAAAGGATGATTCCTATAACTATTATAATTATTATAATGCTTATTATTAAAGAAGAAAATTTAAAATGTTGGTTTGAAGCTAAAGAAGATACATAGATAAATAATACTAGAAGCCCCCCTACAAAAATTATAAATAAGATGTAAGAGAATCAATATGAGTATATTATTATTCCTGATAATACAGAGATAATTACAGTTTGAATTAAAAGAAGTAAACCTATAGATAAAGGATTAATTAATTGGGTAAATAAGATTCTTAAATTTAATGAAACAAAGATTATTAATGTGAACATATCAGAGAATAGTTTAATAAAAATATTAATTTTGGGGATTAAAGATAAAGTTAATTTTTCTCTGATGTTTAAAGAAATTTTTTTCATTTTTGGTTTACAAGACCAAAGTTTTATTTAAACTATTTAAACTAATGTTAAATTTTAGTGTTATTAGGATGATAGGAGCTTTGTTAATAATTTTTTGTGGTTTATTAAGTTTAATTTCTTATTCTAAACATTTTTTAAATTCTTTATTAAGTTTAGAGTTTTGTATATTGGGAGTATTTTGATTACTAGGATGTATATTATTAGGGGTGGGAACAGAAGTGTATTTTTGTTTAATTTTCCTTAGATTGGTAGCTTGTGAGGGAGCTTTAGGGTTAGCTCTTTTAGTATTAGTAGTCCGAACGCATGGAAACGACCGTTATAGTAGAATTAGATTATTAGAATGTTAAAGTTAATTATTCCTTTATTTTTGTTGATTAAATTTTATAAAAATTGAAATTGTGTTCAATTAAGGTTGTTTATTTTAGGTGGTATATTTATAGTAAATTGTTTTCATGATTTTTATATGTATGAAATAGGAGTATTATTTGGTATGGATTATATTAGGTATATTATAGTAGCTCTTAGTGTTTGAATTGTGTCTTTAAGTGTTTTAGCTAGTCATAGTATTAAATATATAGAAAATAGTTACATATTTATCTTAATAGTTTTATTTTTATTATTAACTTTAGTTTTTACTTTTTCTTCTTTGGATTATTTATTATTTTATATTAGGTTTGAAGGTTCTTTAATTTTTATTTTTATTCTAATTATAGGGTGAGGTTACCAACCAGAGCGTATCCAAGCAGGAATTTATATATTATTTTATACTTTAGCTTTCTCTTTACCTTTATTATTATCTTTAGTTTTAATATCTAAAAATTATGGTAGTTTAATCGGCATAAATAAATCATTGGACTTACACAATGACTTGAGTATGATTTGGTATATTTGTAGAGTAATAGCATTTTTAGTTAAAATACCTATATATATATTACATTTATGACTACCTAAGGCTCATGTTGAGGCTCCTTTAGCAGGTTCAATAATTTTAGCAGGAGTGTTATTGAAACTAGGGGGTTATGGATTAATTCGAGTATTAATACTATTTGAGTTTGTGAGTCAAAAATTTTCTTGGTTATATATTAGTTTAAGGCTAGTAGGTGGATTTTACGTTAGTTTAATTTGTTTACGCCAAGTTGATATTAAGTCTATTATTGCTTATTCTTCTGTAGTTCATATAGGATTAGTGATTTGCGGAATTATAATTTTTAGGATGTGAGGAGTTAGAGGAGCAGTAATTGTTATAATTGGTCATGGGCTATGTTCTTCAGGTTTATTTTATTTAGCTAATGTTATTTATGAGCGGTTAGGAAGACGTAGTTTACTTTTAGCCAAAGGTTGACTAACTATCATACCTAGTATAGGATTATGGTGATTTTTAATAAGAGTGGGGAATATAGCAAGTCCTCCTACTTTAAATTTAGCAGGTGAAATTATATTAATAATTAGATTAATTAACTGAAGGAAGCTAAGTATGTATGGTCTTGGGCTTATAAGGTTTTTTAGTGCTTGTTATACTTTATATTTGTATAGAGCTAGGCAGCATGGGGTATTTTATAAAAGTTTGTTTTCTTGTTGTTCCGGTAAAGTAAGAGAATATATCTGTCTTTTTTTGCATTGGTTTCCTTTAAATGTATTAATTTTAAATATAAATATTTATATTGTGTAATCTATATATATATATTAATACACACTTATATATTATAGAATGAATTGAAAAGTTTCTTTAGATAAAGTTAGAATAGTTATTTTATTAATATTATCTATAGTAATAGGATTAAATGGGCTATCTTATTTATTATATAATAATATAAATGTAGTTGAAATAAATTTAATTTTATTAAGTAGGTGTTCTATCAGATTTACTTTAGTTTTTGATTATATTTCTTTGTTTTTTTTAAGAGTAGTTTTTTTAATTTCTGGTAGAGTGTTATATTATAGGGGCAGGTATATGGCTGCAGATAAAAGGTATGATCGATTTATGTGACTTGTACTTTTATTTGTAGGTTCTATGAATTTTATAATTTTAAGACCTAATCTTATTAGAATTTTATTAGGTTGAGATGGGCTAGGGTTGGTATCTTATGCTTTGGTAATCTATTACCAAAATAGAAAATCATCTGCAGCTGGTATACTAACTGTTCTTTCTAACCGTGTAGGAGATGTTGCTATTTTGTTAAGTATTGGTCTTATAAGTAAGGAAGGAAGCTGAAATTTTTTTTGCTTAGGTGAATATTTAGACGAAATAAATATTTTAGAAAAGTGATTGATTATAATTGCTGCTACAACTAAAAGAGCTCAAATTCCTTTTTCCGCTTGGCTTCCAGCTGCTATAGCAGCCCCAACTCCTGTATCTGCTTTAGTTCATTCTTCTACTTTAGTTACAGCTGGAGTATATTTAATAATTCGGTTTTATTCCGCTTTAGATGGTACAAATGTTAAATTGTATCTTTTAATTATTTCTTGTTTAACAATAATAATAAGAGGTATAGCAGCAAATTTTGAATTTGATTTAAAAAAAATTATTGCTTTATCTACTTTAAGTCAATTAGGGTTAATATTAAGAACTCTTTGCTTGGGCCTGAAGTTGCTAACTTTTTTCCATCTATTAACACATGCATTATTTAAGGCATTATTATTTATATGTGCTGGTCAAGTTATTCATAATATAAAAAATTATCAAGATATTCGTAATATAGGAGGTTTAGTTTATTCTATACCTTTAACTATTAGTTATATAACATTATCAAATTTAGCTCTCTGCGGGTTTCCTTTTTTAGCGGGGTTTTATTCTAAAGATGTAATTCTAGAAATAGTTTATATAAATAATGTAAATTTTTTAATTTTTTTAATTTTTTTAGTAGCAACAGGCTTAACTGCAATATATACTTTTCGTTTAATTTTTTTTAGATTAGTTGGAGAATATAATTGTCTTGTTTATAATAATGAAAGAGATAAAGATAGAGTTATAAATAATTCTATAATTATGTTGGGTCTTGGTACTATTATAGGAGGCAGAGGTCTTAGTTGGTTACTATTTCCTGAAAGTTATATAGTATGTTTAGATATAAAAATAAAGCTATTAACTTTATATATTGTATTAGTAGGTGCTTTGATAGGGTATATTTTGAATTTATTTAATCTAAATTATAATTTAGTAAAAAAAAATTTTTATTCTGTGATATATTTTGTGGGCTCTATATGAAATCTTAGGAGGCTAAGAATAATAAGTAATAAACCAGTTTTATTGAAAAGTAAAAATTTTTTAAATTTAGGTGATAAAGGCTGGTATGAAATATTTGGTGGCCAAGGATTAAGATTTTTATTTAGAAAGGGGTTTATTCTTTTAAATTTTATACAGATTAATACTGTAAAATTATTTATAAAACTGTTTCTAGTAGGTGTTATTTTAGTTATAATTAGTGTGTAGTTTATATAATTTATTAAGAATAGTGTGTTGAAGCCGCAACAGAGATATATTTATCTGTAAACAATCTAGATAGTTTAATAAAAATTTAAGTTTGTGGTACTTAAGATGTAAAAATTACTTTAGATAAATTTTTAGAGTTTATAACTCAGCTTTATAATGAAAATATAATATGTTTATACACCATAAAAATTAGGAATATTAACGGAATTTAACCGCTTTTAGAAAGTTAGAAGCTTTCAATTAAACTTTTATTCCTTCTTGAAAGGAATTAAATTCAATATTATCATTAACAGTGATATGCCTCTAATCTTTGGCTTCAATCAATAATTAGGGGCTAGCTGCCAAACTTTAGGTCGAAACTAAATACAAATTTTTATTTCCTAATTAAAACTAGTTCATTGAACTCTTCATGAATGCAAATCATATGTCATAAATTAGACTATAGTTTTATTTAGATCATTCTAAAGCTCCTTGGGCTCATTCATAAAATAAACCTAGTAGTAAGATAATTAAAAATATAATTCTTACATAAATTCTAGAAAAAATATTTGATAAATTTATAACAGTAGCTATAGGTAGTAATAATGTAATTTCAACATCAAAAATAAGAAAAACTACTGCAAAAATAAAAAATCTGAGTGAAAAGGGAATACGAGCTGATGATTTTGGATCAAATCCACATTCATAAGGAGAATTTTTTTCTCGGTCTAGAACAGTTTTTTTAGAAATTAAGGATGCAATAATTATAATTAACAAAGATAATGTTATAGTCAATAAAGTAAAAATAAATAGTAGATAAATTATTTTCTCTGAGACCAGACTGTTTAATTGGAAGTTAAACGTACTTTATATACTAAGAAAAATATCCCCCTCATCAGTAGATGAAAACATAAAGAAATAATCAAACTACATCAACGAAATGTCAATATCATGCGGCGGCTTCAAATCCTAGGTGATGAGAAGAGGAAAAATGACAGTTAATTAAGCGTATAAAACAAACAAAGAGAAATCTTGTACCAATGATTACGTGTAAGCCGTGAAATCCAGTAGCTACAAAAAACGTAGTCCCAAACACTGAATCGGAAATAGTAAATGCAGCTTCTAAATACTCAAAAGCTTGCAGTAGGGTAAAATAAAATCCTAATAAAATAGTAATGAACAGGCTGTATATAGCTTGACTAAAATTAGATTCTATTAATGAGTGATGAGCTCAGGTTACAGTAGCTCCTGAGGATAATAGAATAACTGTATTTAGTAGAGGAATTTGAAATGGATTAAAAGCCTGAATGCCATTAGGTGGCCAATTTATACCGATTTCTATCGATGGTGCTAATCTTCTATGAAAAAAAGCTCAAAAAAATCTAAAAAAAAATAAAACTTCTGAAACAATAAATAAAATTATTCCTCATTTTAAACCTTTAACGGCGATTATAGTATGTGACCCTTGGAAAGTTCTTTCACGAACTACATCACGTCACCATTGAATTATAGTAAGTATTGTAGCTACTAAACCTAGGGCTAAAAGATTAATATTAAATTGGTGGAATCATTTTACTAGTCCTGATGTTAGTATTATAGCTCTAATTGATCCTGTGATAGGTCACGGCCTTATATCAACTAAATGGTAAGGGTGTTTATTAAATTGTATTGACATTAATGAATTTCTCTAGTATAAAGAGTTCTTAAAACTGCAAATACATATGACTGAATAATTGCTACAGCAGCTTCTAATGTAATAAGTAAAATTTGAGAGATTGTTAAAATTATAATAATTCTAATAGATGAAGAGGGAGCGGCTCCCCTTAATAATGTTAGTAATAAATGGCCTGCAATTATATTTGCAGCTAACCGAACTGCTAGGGTTCCTGGTCGGATTACATTTCTAATAGTTTCAATAATTACTATAAAAGGCATTAATAGAGCTGGTGTTCCTTGGGGTACCAAATGAGCAAATATATTGTTAGTATGGTTAAATCATCCAAATCTTATTAATGTTAACCATACCGGCAAAGATAAAGTTAAAGTTATAACTATGTGTCTAGATCTTGTAAATACGTAAGGAAGTAACCCTAAAAAATTGTTAAATAAAATTAATGAAAATAAAGAAATTAAAAATAAAGATACTCCCATGTGAGAGGTATTTAGTAGTAATTTAAATTCTTTATGAAGGGTAGAAATAACTATATTTCAAAAAATTACTCACCGGGAAGGTATAGCTCAAAACATTATCGGCAGGAAAAGAAGTCCTAATATTGTAGAAAGCCAATTAAAGGGTAAATGTATAATTCTTGAGGTAGGATCAAAAATAGAGAATAAGTTATTTATAATTTTCACAATTTAAAATAAAATTTTATAAACTTTGATGTTAAAGACGGGTAATAAATTTTTATGAAATAATTTATAGTAATAAATAAAATTAAAACAATAATAAAATATAAGAATAGATAAGATCATATCAGAGGTGCTATTTGAGGCATAAGTAAATATTACTTAAGAAATACCATAAAAGGTTACTTTAACTTGACAAATTAATGTTATATTTATTAACTAAGATCTTGTCACTCGAAGTGAATAAATCACTATCGTAGGTTTAAAAGACCTATACTTTATGTCAGACATCGGGTGAGGATGAATAATTTAAAACTCAGTTTAAGAAATAATTAGTTGATACTCTTTCAATTACGATTGGCATAAATCTATGATTTGTGCCACAAATTTCTGAACATTGTCCATAAAAAATTCTTGGGCGATTTATAAAGAATCTAGTTTGATTTAGTCGTCCTGGTACTGCATCAACTTTTACTCCTAAGGATGGTACTGTTCATGAATGAATTACATCTGCTGCTGTAACAATAATTCGAATTTGAGTTAATATAGGCAATGTCGTTCGATTATCTACATCTAGAAGTCGAATGTTATTATATTCTCTTATTTGATCTGTAGGAATTATATAAGAATCAAATTCAATGTCTATAAAGTCTGAGTATTCATAAGATCAGTATCATTGATGCCCAATGGTTTTTAATGTTAAAGATGGAGTTCTAACTTCATCTAATATATATAATAATCGTAAAGAAGGGAAAGCACAAAAAAGTAAAATAATAGCCGGGAATATTGTTCAAATTAATTCTAAGTTGTGGTGTTCCAGTATAAAGCGGTTGATTATTGGGTTTACTAATACAGTAGCTATTATATAACCTAGAAAAATAGTAATAAAAATAATAATTATTATGACATTGTCATGAAAGAATAATAATTGTTCTATTAACGGTGAAGCTGCGTCTTGAAATCTCAGAAAAGCTCAGGTTGCCATTTTTTTCTAGAAGAAGATTAACTTCCTATTAGGAGCTTAAATCCTATACATCTATCTGCCATTCTAGAAATTATTAGTTATAGGGGTTTCTAAGAAGGAATGATCAGCAGGAGGGTATGCTTGAGTTCATTCAATAGATGAGGCTATAGACGGTACAAAGATAGCTACTCGGTTTGATGTAAGAGCTTCTCATACAATAAATAAAAATTTTATGGCTGCTACAAATGAAATTATTGATCCTATAGATGAAACAATATTTCACGTTATATATGCATCTGGGTAATCTGAGTAACGTCGTGGTATTCCATTTAATCCTAAAAAGTGTTGCGGGAAAAAGGTAAGATTTACACCAATAAATATAATAGTAAAATGAGTTTTTAAAAGTTTAGGATTTAAAGTTATTCCTGTAAATAGCGAAAATCAATGAGTGATGCCTCCAAAAATTCCGAATACAGCTCCTATAGATAACACATAGTGGAAATGAGCCACTACATAATAAGTGTCGTGTAAAATGATATCGATAGAAGAATTTGCTAATACTACCCCTGTTAAACCTCCTACTGTAAATAAAAAAATAAATCCTAAAGCTCAAAGTATAGATGGTCTAAAATTAATTTGTGTTCCATGAAGAGTACTTAGTCATCTGAAAATTTTAATTCCTGTAGGGATTGCAATAACTATTGTAGCAGAAGTAAAATAAGCTCGAGTATCTACATCTATTCCTACAGTAAATATGTGGTGGGCTCATACAATAAATCCTAGGATTCCAATAGCTATTATAGCATAAATTATACCTAAGGTTCCAAATGATTCTTTTTTGGCTGATTCTTGACTAATAATATGAGAAATCATTCCAAAGGCAGGAAGGATTAAAATATAAACTTCAGGGTGACCAAAAAATCAAAATAAATGCTGGTATAAGATTGGATCACCCCCTCCTCTTGGGTCAAAAAATGAGGTGTTAAGGTTTCGATCGGTTAGTAGTATTGTAATAGCTCCTGCTAGCACTGGTAAGGATAATAGAAGTAAAATGGCTGTAATAAAAACTGACCACACCAATAGTGGTATTTGGTCTATAGATATTCCTGGAGAACGTATATTGATTACTGTAGTTATAAAGTTAATGGCTCCTAAGATAGATGAAACCCCAGCTAAGTGAAGAGAAAAAATTCCTATATCTACAGATGCCCCATTATGAGCAATAGTTCTTGCTAAAGGGGGATACACTGTTCATCCTGTACCTACTCCTCTTTCTACTATCCCTCTTATTAATAGTAAAGTTAAAGAAGGAGGTAGAAGTCAAAATCTTATATTGTTTATACGTGGAAAAGCTATATCAGGAGCTCCTAATATTAATGGTACTAATCAATTACCAAATCCTCCAATTATAATAGGTATAACTATAAAAAAAATTATAACGAAAGCATGAGCAGTAACTACTACATTGTAGATTTGATCATTTCCGATAAATGAACCAGGTTGGCCTAGTTCAACTCGAATAATTATTCTTAATGATGTGCCTACAATACCAGCTCATGCTCCAAAAATAAAATATAGTGTACCAATGTCTTTATGATTTGTTGAAAATAATCATCGTTGCAT